GAGTCTTCCCTATAATATAAGGGCTCCCTAAGACATTCTAGTATTTTATCGCTCATAAGGAAATAGCTGATCTCAGATAAGTAGCGGTTGGGACAAATCCTTCTTCTATTCTAATCTCAAATGTTAGCCCTACGATTCTATTTGTTCGACTTTATTTTCACCTTTCTCCTCTTCCTCCCTCCTTTAAGGACTCGTCTATTACGCCGGGCTACCTTTAAATGAAGCCGAAGTAAGGTCGATGGAACTCGTTGAACACAAGCTGGGAAAAATTCCGATGCTGCTCCCCAGAAATAGTAAGTGGCATCGGAGAAGCTTGAAGCCGGAAATAGAGTTGCTTTTCGCTCTTCTTCTTCCTTCCCGGGCTTTGACATTTAGCTAAGCCAGCCCCCGAATATTGAGAATTGTTCCCGAGGCGAGGAGATCAGGTTTCATTCCAATAGCACTCCGCTATTCGACCCTCCCTGAACGAGTGCTGGAAAAGGGCTTTCCCGGTGGGAGAATGTAAAAAAGAAGACATGCGGCTAGATAGCATGCATAAAATCTCTCCTCACTCAATTTCGTCAGTGAAGTGATTGATCGCGGATAGAGGGTTAGAACTAAAGTCAATGCTTTTCACAATCCCGATCGTCCAATAGCTTTTAGAAGAGATTGGCTTTATGCCGAAGCTGTCTTTCGTCTTTCTGCTGCTGCGCTTCTATTTGATTTTCTAGTTTTTTGTGTGGGGTTTCCTTCAGTTGCTGGTGGAGGATTTGATCTGTATGCCTTGCCTTTCGGCCTTCCCCTCTCAAATTGTAATGCTTACCCTTCACTTAAAAAGCCCCTCATCCGTGGAGCTGACTAGGGAACTTAGCTGATTCATCTTAATCTTAGCTTGGTTCTTTTCTTTCATTCCTTTCCGGCTTTATCTGCTTGTTCAGATAAAGACTGAGTATAAAATAAAGGTCAGCTGGCAGGTGTGCCACTTCCCGTGCTCGCCCAAGATAGTATAGTAGAGTAGAAGACGCTCAGACGCTTCCCATTGTCCGTCTGGTTGATTCCATAGGGGTTTCCGGTGAAGAAGAGGAGAAATCAGACCGCAATCGTTAATTAAGATCATATATCCTTTCCACCCTGTCACGAACTATGATTGAACTGTCCGGCTAGCCATCTCATATGCTTTACACATGACATTCGATTGCTTTCATAGAGCACATCACTATCTTCAAATCTAGTCTCGGTGGATTCTTTGCTACACACCCCTGGAATGGGACTTTCTTTTTTCTTTGGCAAAGCCCGGTGATTTTATAATGGATAAAGCTCCTTGATAAGAAGGCTTTCCCTCTTTCCTGTCCTTCCCACGGGCCAATTTTGAACTTCGATCGCTTTCAACTCATGCTTTCAGGCTTGCGTGCTTGTTCGAAACTCTTTCTCTCTAATCCCCATGCCATGATAGGAAAAAACTACCTACATAGGGGTACCCAAAAAAGAAAGGCTTCTCCCTTGGGAGATGGTCCCATAGCGTCTATCAGAGTCTGTTGCTTGCCTTTTTATCTTTCTCCTCCTTCCCCTTCCATTCTATATCAGCTGGAAAAAGGGCTGTCCCTATGTGAGTTGCCCTCCTTGATGGCTGTCTTCTAACTCTTATGGCTACTCAATGCGGCTAGAATGCGGCTAGCGCCTTCCCCTCTCCTCTGGGGAAAGAAAGCAGCTGAACCCCTTACCTTGCAACTAAGCTCGGAGACCGGGACTGCCCCTGTCCCTCTCTGGTCGATTGGGAGACCTAATGCTTTGAGTGCCCTTTACTTGCTCTCCGCTGGAAGTAAATCAAGGGCTTTAAGGGCGCTTTCTCATTAGTTAGGTCTGGCACCTTTATAGGTCGGGGAAGAGTAGTCAGGTAAGCGAGGTCGATCTCTGTCTATCGATTGGGCAAAAAAGGCTGGGATCAGTATAGGCCCTCCTATCTCTTGTAATGGACCAAGAAAGAGGGAGCATAAGGTATATCATAATAAAGTTTTGGAAGACTAAGGATTTCTCTCCCAAAAAAGTTCGATGCTATCCTCACTTAAAATATAGGTAAAGGGATTAGAAGAGTTCCGGCAGAAGGGTACGGGAGTTTAAACCTTTCTTGAAAGAAGAATGCCATCTAAAGGTTTTATAGTCATACCCTGATGTGAGCCTTGTTGGTCATTTGGTAAGCAGATCAATTAGGTACGGTCCGACGTAAGCCAAACCAAGAGATCCTGAACAGGTTGAACATTCTTGCTTTGTCACGATAAGACCATGAAAAAGATATCGCTAGTGATGCCCATTTTTTTTATATATTTTTTTTTGATAATTGATCCAACTCGTAACTTTGGGCTTTTAGTATGATTCTCCCGCGGAAGACGATAGCGGTAGAAAGTTGCGCGTAGGCGCAGGCAATGAAATTGTTCTTCGCGTATTATCGGAATAAAAGAAACTGTCAAGTACCCTTCTAAGGTAAGGAATTGACCGTACCCAAAAGCGAGACAGGTGAACGCAAGAATGCACCCTTGTCTAAGGATAAATGACCGGTGTTTCAGGGGCTTCGGATTGAAAAGAAGAAAAGCAAGAATATGGAATAGGTGTAAACTACGTCTTACCCCGGGTCTTTGGTCCAAAGGAGAATAAACCCGAGTAACTGGATGAGGATGTGGAATAAAATGACTCTCCTCCAGTTGCAGAGATTGCAGAGGTTGATTCTGGTCTGGAGCTAACAGACGGATCAGAGGTGAGCAGGGACCCCAATGAGGAGTATACCCTTTCCATAAAAGAAAGACCAACCCAATCATGATCAAATTTCACACTCGACATTCCGCGTTGCTCTTAGAGAAGTAGAGGTGGCAAGGGCTGGAAGAGAATAATCCCCAGAGAGAGCGAGAGCAGAATGTACGGAGCGAGTCAGCTGACAGCTACGGCTAGGAAGCATGCGAGTGAAAGGGCAAGATGAAAGTGATGCGGGCAGGATATGTTTCTGTTCATCAATAACCCCAGAGGGAGAGGGGCGCTCGCTCCGAGTCAGGCTAAGTATCACCTCATTGGTTACAATTTGATCACTTAGTCAAATTTATTTCAGGGTCCCGCCTTCTGGATAGAATCTTTCCCCTCCGGAGACCCCGGGATCAGCAAACAAAACATAGACAGAATTACTGGTCGCTTCGCTCGGGCTCACCACCCGGCAATCTACTTATTAATTAGAACCCGGATAAGTCCGATCGAAATAAATTGAAAAAGAAAAGTGCTCACGGGAGCCAGAAAGAGCGAAAGAAATGTGATTAGATTAGCACTAGGAAAGGTCTCCCTTGATGCTTTGTTAATGCCATGTTAATGCCACAGTTCGTTCATAGAAAGATGAATGCTAAAGACTAGTTAAAGAAGAAGGCGAGCTAGCAGATGAGATAAGCGTAGAAATTCACCCGAGTAAGACCGACTTAAAGTGGATATAGTTGATCCCTATAAAAGAAAAGAAAAGGGGTTCTCTCTCTCTTGATTAAGCCATTTTTACTGGCTCAAGCCCAAGGTGAGAAAGACCAGGGGTAACCACCCTTTCTAAAGCGAACGAATGGAACTAAACTACTAGCAATCTATGGGAATGATGAAATAAGAAGAAACTCCGGCGGCACTCTGCTCATGGTTTTGTTTTAAGGTAAGGAAGTTGAATGTGAACTCTTCTTGGCTGTTAGCTCAAAGGGAGTGAAGTCCGCCTATCAATCATAATAAAAGTACGCCCTCCCTCTTGTCAACTCTGAACTCATGGTCGAATGTGAACAAGGAAGAAGCAGTCTTAGCTGCAGTTACCGTTGAAGGAAGGAAGGGCTTAGAGCATAGTCCTTACTTTAAGCAGGAACCATCCAAAGCAATCCATTTCTCTCCCTGCTAAGAAGACTGGAATGGAATTAGCCCGAGTTCTGAAACCTTCTCTTGATTTAGAAGTCAAAGAAGCCTTGGTGCCTAGCGAAAGCGAGTTCTTACCCTTTGCCCCGAGGGGGGGAAACTAACTCATTAGGGCGAGGGGAAGCAAGTCACAGATATCTCCTGGGGAAGGGACGAGACAAAGCTTGTCTAAGGCTGATTGAGCTCATACCAGGAAATTCCGTATTAATAGATAGAACCAGGAAAAGTCCTAATGCAGGCAAAAGGCGTAGAGGCCCTGCTCCCAAGTCCTCTTTCAGAAGCGGTGATTGCTTTTTCAGCTCTCTTTCTCGAAGTGAGTGCAAAAAAGAAATAGAACTATTCTATTACTATAGGAATAATTGTTGAATAAACGATATTTCCCGTTGACAACTATGAACTCATGGTTACTGGGAAATAAGCGATTGTTTCATAAGCAAATGTGGCACCTGCTGGTATTGTATTAGAAGTAGTTGTTCCCGTTAAAAGAACTGCCTTCAAAGCGGATTTCCTCTTGCTTCGGCGGCGGGCGGGACTCCTAATAGAATGCTATTCGGAAAAGGAGTTCTTCCGCCCCTCCCACAGCGGTAATGCCGATAGCTCTTATTACCGGAATTGCTTTAGGGATTGGATTCTTCTTCCTTAATCTTCGAGGCGAGGCATATTCATATTATCGATATGCCACTAGCTCAGGAAAGACAGACACGCACACCTCCTTTAATGAATTGCCATTACCTGCCTTTCTATCTTGGCTACCATGCCCGTCGAGCTCGCCCGGGAGAGACTGGGAGTGCTTTCGAGAACAAGAACACATGCACCGGGAATTCATCTGCAGAGCTTATTCTGTACATTTGCTTTGGCATTTGTCTTGAGAACAGCCGCCTTCTCTGCCTCTATCTATTGCCCCTCATTTGCACGAGATGACGGGATTACTTGCTCTTGCTTACTTTTAAGGCATGAATTTGTCCACTTGCTTGAAGTGAACTTACCGTGTCGATAAGGGGCTATTCCTCGCTAAGAATAAGAAAAGAAGGAAGGTGAAAGGCTAACCGCAACTTTAGCATATTCTATGAATTCCGGTTTCCAGAAGCATCATCTTAGAACATTGCAACGTGGGTCATATCGCAAAGCCGGAGCTTACAGCATTTACCATTAAAAGTAGGTATCGCACTTTCTCATCATTCGAAGCTATCTCCATCTGTCAAGGAGAAGGCATGGTACCTCGACCCAGCTGGGCAAGGGACTGCTATTGAAGAATAAGAACTCGTTGGGTTGCGTTCGACCGAACTCTATTCGTAAACTTCAACGGGATCCGGTAGCAGGTGCCCCAGACTTCTGCCTTTTCTTCTGATGTAGTCGGTTGTTTTTCTCCGTGAACTACTAGGAGCATATTAATGAAGACTCCCGAAGAATACTTTCGGACAAAAAAAAAAAAAGAATCAAAAGACGATACATTTAGTAACTCTACAGGTACCACCAGTCATTTCATTTCTGGATTTCGAAATAGAACATCCGGCTATTCCTGTAGGTTGTTGACCAGATACGCACCTGGGAGTCTCTATCAAAGCGATTCTCTTTCTTGCTTATGATCCACATTAGTGCAACGGAATTCTGTAATCACCGCATTACCATATAAATGGAAGAAAGCTCATCAACAACCGTAGGCGCTGCAGTTGTAAAGCCAAGAATGGTTTGGGCGCAGCCCATTGTAACATTTATAGAGATCAAACCTCAACCTTATTCTGACTCCTACTAGGGCAATCAGGCTAATTTCACATCAAAGAGAAGATTGGCCCTCCCCACTGGAAAGATGTCTTCCTTATTTCAGTCTATCTATAGGCAGATGCCTCTCCAACCCGCCCGGATCAGTCTATTACCTCACAATTGAAGTTGGTTGGAAAGACTTTGGGACTTAGTCTGGCTATTACATCATCCGAGGATGAGATCTCTTATCATAGATCGGACTATTCCTTCTTCCTAAAATAAGATATTAGCAGTGCCCGACTCATAAGGAGGCTAACTCGCTGCAAGTTAATAAGTTATTACACTTCCTAATGATCATGACTCAAGCTTAGGCACCCGCTCGATCCGGTTTAAGAATCAAACCTCACAAATGGTTCTGCTGGACGGGATTGAACCTCCCTAAATGGAACAAGATTCCCACTCATGACATCCGAGAACTCACTTACTTATAGGGTTTGGATACGGAGCTTTGCCTTTTCTTTCTATGGATTTCTTTCTCCCTTCCGCTAATTGCTTACGAACCAGGAGGCTGCTGAGGAAGGATTTGAATGCATGCTATGTATTGAATTGAGTATTGAATGGAAGCGGTTTAGGTACCAGATGACGATAAAGTCCTAACTTAACTAACGTAATGGGTTGTGTACCGGTTGAGGAGTAGGACCCGGCCCTTAGGCCGCGAGGATGAAAGCGTAGTACTTTCTATACGTCAATAGGACTTCCTCTTTCTATATGAATAAGCGCAAGTTTCCCTTTTTTGAATGAGAATTAGCTGAACCGCGCGTCGGAAGTATCTCAGGCTAGGCCTTACATCCTGATCCAAGCAAGCAAGCATAGGAGGGAAGGGACCTCTTAGTTGTTTTTGTTCGTTTACCAAGTTCGTAAGGCTTTGCTCTAATGAAGAGTTCTTTCTATCGATCGCTTTCGCCCCTTGTAGGAAGCATGTCTCTACTTCTTTTCCCAAGATCAGATCTCGAACCTATACTCTATGGAATCCCAGGCCCCTTTATGTTACCATCACTTGGTTGCTCCAGAATGAATGTACTAAACCATCCATACTCGAAGAAAGGGCTACTCCGGACTAACGAGGACGCGGAAAAGCATCTTTCTATAGAATCGCCATCCTTTGATAAGCACTCACCTGCGGCAACCCTTCTCCGACCAATTGAAGTGGCCTAAGCACGTGTATAGGCGTAGGAATTGCTTTTTCTCTACCTTGAACACTGGAGTCTTCTTGTAGCTATATCTTACCACTGGATTGAACCAAAAGAAAGCATCAATCTACTCGAATATGTTAATAACTGATCGAGTCCGTTAGGACGAGCAGCCAATGAGTGGGAAACACAAACTATACTCCCTTTCTTCTAGACCAAGACATACCCGATGATAAGCAATGAATTGAGGATCCACAATGCCATGATAGAGTTTTCGCGTTCATACAAGAGAGACTCAGTAGGCGGATGAAGAGCCAGGAGCGGGAGCCCCAACTAGAATAGGTGAATTATTAACCAACTATTCCACCTCCAAGGATGGAAAGAGCCGATTCGTCTTCGAGCATCGCTGGCAATAAACCTCGTTGAGAGAGCAGCACGAACCTAGGTTGATTCTACAGGAATGGAATCATAGATGGAAGCTTAGGCAAGCCCCTTGAGACTGACTAAGTAAGGAGCAGCGGCTGCCCACTCTGCCTTTCCTTCTGATGAGGATTCGAGTGTACTAACTAAGGTGATCTCTTTCACTCTCTTTTCAGTTTCTCCATCCCCCTTTCTCTAATAAGGTTGAGCAATTCCCGATCACTCGAAAAGAAGTTTCTCTATCCAAAGGGGTTGGAGTCGTTTTAGAGTGAGAAACATAATGACTTTTTTCAAATAA